TCTTCTTCCACAACAACGAAAGCACTTTTTCATTCTTTCATATACTAGGGGATTTCACTTGGAAAAGAAGATGTTCCATACTACTGGATTCGGGTCCATAACCATGGGTTCCAATGCACGAGATCTTGTAGCACTTATCAATGAGGCCCTATCAATTAGTATTACACAGAAGAAATCCATTATAGAAACTAATACAATTAGATCAGCTCTTCATAGAAAAACTTGGCATTTTCGATCCCAGATAAGATCAGTTCAGGATCATGGGATCCTTTTCTATCAGATAGGAAGGGCTGTTGCACAAAATGTACTTCTAAGTAATTGCCCCATAGATCCTATATCTATCTATATGAAGAAGAAATCATGTAAGGGAGGGGATTCTTATTTGTACAAATGGTACTTCGAACTTGGAACGAGCATGAAGAAATTAACGATACTTCTTTATCTTTTGAGTTGTTCTGCCGGATCGGTCGCTCAAGATCTTTGGTCTTCATCCAGACCCGATGAAAAAAATTGGATCACTTCTTATGGATTCGTTGAGAATGATTCTGATCTAGTTCATGGCCTATTACTATTATTACTATTAGAAGTAGAAGTAGAAGGCGCTCTGGCTCTGGCGGGATCCTCACGGACAGAAAAAGATTGCAGTCAGTTTGATAATAATCGAGTGACATTGCTTCTTCGTTCCGAACCAAGGAATCAGTTAGATATGATGCAAAATGGATCTTGTTCTATCGTTGATCAGAGATTTCTATATGAAAAATACGAATCGGAGTTTGAAGAAGGGGCCCTCGATCCGCAACAGATAGAGGAGGATTTATTCAATCACATAGTTTGGGCTCCTAGAATATGGCGCCCTTATGGCAATCTATTTGATTGTATCGAAAGGCCCACTGAATTGGGATTTCCCTATTGGGCTGGGTCATTTCGGGGCAAACGGATCATTTATCATAAAGAGGATGAGCTTCAAGAGAATGATTCGGAGTTCTTGCAGAGTGGAACCATGCAGTACCAGACACGAGATAGATCTTCCAAAGAACAAGGCTTTTTTCGAACAAGCCAATTCATTTGGGACCCTGCGGATCCATTCCTTTCCCTATTCAAAGATCAGCCCTTTGTCTCTGTGTTTTCACGTCGAGAATTCTTTGCAGATGAGGAGATGTCAAAGGGGCTTATTGCTTCCCAAACAAATCCTCCTACATCTATATATAAACGCTGGTTCATAAAGAATACGCAAGAAAAGCACTTCGAATTGTTGATTCATCGCCAGAGATGGTTTAGAACCAATAGTTCATTATCTAATGGATCTTTCCGTTCTAATACTCTATCCGAGAGTTATCAGTATTTATCAAATCTGTTCCTATCTAACGGAACACTATTGGATCAAATGACAAAGACATTGTTGAGAAAGAGATGGCTTTTCCCGGATGAAATGAAACATTTGATTCATGTAACAGGAGAAAGATTCCCCATTCCTTAGCCGTAAAGATATGTGCCCATGAAAAGGGGATTAAGTGGAACAGAATTGGCCGGATGGTAGAGTCGTGGAAACACTTGTTCCTTCCATCTTTTTGGCCTTAGCTCCATGGAACAATATGCTACTGCTGAAACATGGAAGAATTGAAATCTTAGATCACTATGTGTGGATGATATGAACTGCCTAAACAAGAATTCTTGAACGGCGAAAGAGCCTATTACTCGCTACATCAAACAATCTCTACATGTAAATCCATCGGAAAATACGCATGTCCGCTGAAATGGTTGTTGCTACCTGCTCCAATAACGAATCATTGGTTTAATTGAATAACTAAAGAAAATAGATAGACCTTTCTCTTCGTCTCAGGTCGATGGATCTTCTCAATTGGAAGATCTCCCATATGGATCATTCCAGTTGACCGAGCCTAATTCTAATTGTTTTGTTCCGAAGCAAAGATATCCACGGAGGCGGGTTCGTCCTATTCACGACCAAGAGGTACGATCCTCTTTCGGATAGGCAAAGGAGAAGGAAGGCTGGAATGCCAACAGACGTCTGTCTATTCTCTAATTCACCCGACCCGATAGTACCCATTTTGAGAACGTCCAGCGCCAAAGTCACTGAATGGGTAAGTCGCCAATCCCTAAAACGGACTATGTAATGTACTTTCTTTGCTGGGTTACGGGTACTGGTGGGTATTTTCCCAGAGGTTTCTATCAATCTACCCTTGTGCGATTCCTGTTGAATCCTAAACTCGGGGGGTGCGCGCAGGGCGGACGATTTCCAAACGGACTCCTCATTCATTAGATAGAGAAGATCGCCAAGATTTCGTGATCCGCTGCCGATTCCAACAGCTCGGACTCGGATCATGAGGATCGCCGGAATACTTCGTATCAACAGAAACAGATAAGATACTCGGTATATCAATATTGATTAGAATTGCTCATTCAATGAGCATTCTCATCTCAATATTATGCCTTGAAGAGGACTCGAACCTCCACGCTCTTTAGCACGAGATTTTGAGTCTCG